CACAATCAAATCCGAATGAACAAAATGTTGAATTGAATCGTACCAGTCTCTACTGGGGGTTATTACTTATTTTTGTACTTGCTGTTTTATTTTCCAATTATTTCTTCAATTAAGGGAACGAAAAAAAGATCAAAATAATAAAGAATTCTCTTATCCCATTCGGAAAGATAATCTCATAATTCGTTCTAAAAATTTATCCATGACTGTTTATGTCTCTAGCATGACCAATTGATGAAATGTGGAGGGAAGCGGGGGAAATGATGGCCGATACTACTGGAAGGATTCCTCTGTGGCTAATAGGTACTTTAACTGGTATTCCTGTGATTGGTTTAATAGGTATTTTCTTTTACGGTTCGTATTCCGGATTGGGTTCATCTCTGTAATCGGATGCACTGAGTTATTTATGACTATAAGAATCTTTTTTTCGTATCAATGACAAAACGACCTTTTCGATGTTTCAACCCCTTTCTTTCGGATGCTATTTTTGAAAAATAAACTTCATTGATTCAGAACATTTCTTCTTCGATAGAACCTATCGAAGAAGAAATAACGCAATATCCTAGATGGCACTAACAATAATATTCCATATATGTATCCATATTTATGTAGATCTGATATCATCTAAATCTTTTCAATACTATCTCACATCAAAAAAGTTGAGGATTGAAGTTCATATTGAAAAAGTTCGATTTGTTCAATAAATCTATTTTTTGTTTGTCCACTCCACTACGTAATAAATGTTCTGATAAACCTGGAAAAAGAAAAACTAATATTTTGACAAAGAGGATCAAGAATCATTATTTCGACACAAGAAGAAAGAGGGTGGAAATTTACTTTTCCTTGTGTCGACGAAGACTGGGAAGATCATTCATTCCTCCTATAGAATCATTTGTTCCTATCATTTCTTCTTTGCTTTCTATTCCCCGTTCGTTTACACTTATCTTATGCCTATAGCCTCCTAAAAACCTCTAGTCGAATTTCATTCTTAGAATAGAAAACGATTGATGCGTTCTATTAAATTTGGCAACAACTAGGGGTGTCACATCTATCCAATTTGGATTCAAAATAAAAAAAAAGAAAGAAGAGGAAAGGTCACAAGTCTCATAATATAGACAACCTATGACTAAGAATGCGGTACAAGTAATTCCCGATATATAGTTGAAAAATAAACAAGCATAAAGAAAAAAGAAAGGGTTTTCATAATTTTTTGATCATAATTATTGCCAACAATAATTTGTTTTTGGTTCTTTTTACGAACTTGAGAAATCCGCAAATCTAGAAATTCATTTCGGACAATTGAACCTTCTCAAACTGTTTTTTTTTAAGAACTAAAAAGATTTGTGCCAAAATAATAGATGCCAAGAAGAACAAAAGGCCTTGGACACGTAATGCATCTTGAAGTACTATTTCTGCATCTCCCTGACCAAATCCACCCACATTAGGATTACTTGTTAATGGTTGATCAAGTTTGATAAATTCCCCCTCTGAAACAAGTAGTTCTGGTCCTGGAGGGATAATATCAACTACTTGACGTTTATCCGATGGATCCACTATGGTTATTTCATATCCCCCCTTTTCTTTTTGTATGATTCTACTTACTACACCCGCTGCTGTAGCATTATAAATTGTATTGTTACTCTTGCTTCCGTCAGGATAAATCTGACCCCTCCCCCTGTTCCCACCTACATATATGGGATATTTTAAGAAGTGAACATCCTTCTTAGTAGTAGGGTCCGGGGAAAGAATAGGAAGGGTGATTTCACTATATTTCTGACCAGGAACAGGACCTATCACAAGAATATTTTTTTTAGTGGGCCGATAGCTCTGAAAAGACAGATTGCCTATCTTTTCTTTCATTTCAGGAGAAATACGATCGGGGGGGGCTAATTCAAACCCCTCGGGTAAAATAATCACAGCCCCTACATTCAAAGCCCCCTTTTTACCATTAGCAAGAACTTGTTTCAGTTGCATATCATAAGGAATTCGAACAACTGCTTCAAATACAGTATCAGGAAGTACTGCCTGTGGAACCTCAATATCTACAGGCTTATTAGCTAAATGGCAATTGGCACATACCATACGCCCGGTTACTTCTCGTGGATTTTCATAACCTTTCTGTGCAAAAATGGGATATGCATTTGAAATGGATGCCTGAGTTATTAGATATATGATTATGAGCAATACGGAAAAATATCGAGTACTTTCTTCCTTTATCCAAGAAAAGGTATGATTTCTAGTTTGCATGGTTCAATCATTGATCCCGAGACAATTTCTACAATAAATTGGATAGGTCCTTCTTATTAGTATAATTCCCTATCTATATCTTCTATGATTTTATACTGGAAAAATTGTACTGGAATATCGGAGGAATCCCTTGAATAAGTGGTAAAATTTTTTATTAAATAATAAAGTAAACACGATTTGGAATGCTTGATTTATGTATACAACAAAGTAACAAACATTATAATTGGCTGACTCTCAGTGGATCGTTTTTCAGTCATTCATTGAGTGATAAATCACTACAAGTGACGGAGATACACGATTTAAATAACGGAAGATCCAAGATTTAAAAATTGTATCTAAAATAACTGGAAAAGTGGAAACAAGACCAGATATAATTTGATCATTCTGAACAAATCCAAAATCTTTGTATACAGAGCCAATCATTAGTTCCCAACCATGGGGCGAATGGAATCCGATACATAAATCCATTACTAAAAGAATAGAAAACGCTTTTATTGTGTCGTTTAAGTTATATAGGAATTCCTGAACCCAAGAGTTAAGAAGAACAAGTTCTTCATTATCATTACCCAGAATTGAATAACCACTTAGAATAACGAAAGATATTATGTTTGTTGAGAAGTGTAAAATTGCATGAATATGATCCTCTTTATGCATCTTGATCAATTGAATCGTTTCTTTGTGTATTCCAATATTATGAAGTTTTTGTAGATGTGTCTTCGGATCTTCCTTTATCATTTCGTCCAACAGGACGACTTCTTCTAATTCTATATATTTTTCTAGAATACTCTTTTCTTGAATATCATTCAAAAAATTTTCGGATTGTCTCGTATTCCACCAATTACGAACCCAAGATTCAAGACTTTTATTAAATAAGAGAGAGATCCACCAGGGCAAAAATACAATAGATACAAGATATAGAATGTGAATAAATGCTTTCTTTTCCATTTTTAATCTGTTAGTTAATGAACCCACTCCACCTCTTTCATCGACTCTATACGATCTAATATTTCGAGATCAAGTCCGAGATTACACCCTTCGAGCCCATGAATCTATTCCTTTATTGATTTGTGATTCAGCGATTAGTCATTGATTTGTGATTCAGCGATTAGTCTTTGAATCTAGAAATCATACAGAAATCGAATCAAAGTCCTAGAATGAACAAATAAAAAATATGCTTTTCCAGCCATAATTAGGAAATTGAGGGAAATTTCTGAAAAAGATTGTGATGATCAAAGAAATGAGCGCTCTGAAAAAACTTCAGTTAAGTTGTGTTATAAAAAGAAATAAAAAAGAAGATTCCTTTTTTTCCCCTTGCTGCTTAGAAAAAATAATAACATTCCTTCCTTCAGTTCATTTCAATTGGTACACGCAAGAAAGAGGCCAATTCCGCGGCTTTTTGTTCAATTTCTCGTGGAGTCAAATTCGCATCTGTACGAATCAAGGGAATAGCCACTTGGCCTCTGATTTCCATACAAAGGAAAAGAGCACGACGAGTATAAAGACCCTCTTTCACTTCGATTCGGATGGACTGAATCTCTTTCAGAAGGAATCGGAGGAAGATGCGACGATTTTTTCCAGGAAATCCCCAACGAAAAAGACACACGATTCCTTTTTTTCTATCGAATCGATCATAACCACTACCTATATTCCATGAAATTGTGCACCACAAATAGGAGCTAATAAAGAGACCTGCTATCCCATAGAAAGACATCACGATCCCCTGTGGAAAAAAAATGATTTGCTGATACGGAAATAAAAATATCAAATTCCTACCAAGATAACAGGAAGTTCCAACCAATAAGAATCCTAATGAACCTAAAAAAAGGATAAAGGCCCAACAGAAATTACTTGTTTTTCGGGAACCTGTTCTAAGTTCTATCCATATACGTTCTGATCGCCAATTCATACTAGATCTAATTGCATTTTATTAGAATTGAGTAACCACCCAACAAATGAAATTCATTTTCTTTTTGTTTCCGAAGTAACTCTCATCAACTCGCACTTGATGTGAACCTTTTATGATTCTATTAGGAATCATTCATCAAATTCGTTCGATCGAACTAAAAAAAAAATAACATCTACTTCAAAAAACACATTATATATTATAGAGAGATCTATAGATTACACATAACCTTCTTCAGACATTCGCCGACATTATTAATAACGGTATCTTTATGATAATCCATATTCCACTAAATATTTGTGTTCTAATCCAAGTCTAACAAGGCCTTCAAAAAAAGGAATGAAATTTGATCTCATCGAGTCTAAAAAATCTTGTTTTTTTGAACATGAAGAAATAAAGAAGCCATTGCAATTGACGGAAATACTAGGCCCACTAAGGGCACAAAAAGAGAAGGTAAATTTAGAATTGTCATGGGAGTAGTACCTCATCAATTGAATATTTTTACCTATTATGATATATATCATATGTGAGTATATGTATATAATGAAGTGCAAAGCAATGTAGAACTCCAATAGCCTTGATTTTCATTTTTCTACATGAAATATATGATAACTTATTTTTTATTAATAAAAATTGACTCAAGAAAAAGAGTTTCTTACAAATTCCCGAAAGATTTGTTAGAATCCGATTCAACAGGAATTCGTAGTCAATAATGAGGACTTTCGGGAGATTTAGAAATATACAAAAAGATATATGTCTTTTTGATTGATATATACCATCAAAGAAGAGAACATGAAATTCGTTTTATTTGCCTAGCCTAATTTCGAGAAAGGAAGAGTTCATCCTTGAAGATCTTGTTGATTGAAACTTCCTAATTCGGAATTAGAACTCTAGTCTCGGAAAAAAGATCTTGAGAAAAAGAATGATACTTTTGATTCTTTAATACAACTCAATCTTACCGATATCACCAAACAAAACTTCATATTTCTTTTGATTCCGATAAACAAACTACTTATTATTTTCTACAAATCAAATAATTGAACTTAAGGCTCTACTTGATTGAATTTTGATTCCAAGGAAAGAAAGCGTGGATCTGAAATAACTCACTCAGAACGCTTTTTAAAAGATTCCGTGGTACGATTGAATCGAATAAACCCTTATGGAATAAATATTCAGCTACTTGTGAACCTTCGGGTACTGTCTTATTCAATGTTTGTTCAATTACTCTTTTACCTGCAAATGCAATGTAGGCATTGGGTTCGGCAATAATGATATCCCCCAACATACCAAAACTCGCTGTTACTCCACCAGTAGTGGGAGATGTAAGGATGGATATATAAAATAACTTTTTATTGGATTGATAATCATATAAAGAAGCAGATATTTTAGCCATTTGCATCAAGCTCAAACTTCCTTCTTGCATGCGTGCCCCTCCGGAAGCACACACTAAAATAAGAGGTAGAAATTGATGGGTAGCATACTCGATCAAACGAGTGATTTTCTCCCCTACTACGGATCCCATACTACCCCCCATAAACTGAAAATCCATAACTCCAATTGCTATGGGAATACCGTTTAGCTGACCTATGCCCGTTTGAACAGCCTCCGTTAATCCTGTCTTTCTTTGATAAGAATCGATACGATCTTTATAAAGTTCCTCTTCCGAATTAAATTCAATGGGATCCAGAGATCCCATGTCTTCATCCATAGGATCCCAAGTACCTGGATCAATCAAAAGTTCGATTCTATCCGAACTACTCATTTTCAAATGATATCCACATTGTTCACAAATATTCATTTTTGACTTAAAAAATCTCTTATAATTTAATCCATAACAATTTTCGCATTGAACCCATAAATGCCTGTATTTTTGAGTTACATCGGAATCATTATTAGAACCTTCTATAGTTAAATCACTACCATTCGTGCTAGTTCTTATACTGGAATTCTCGCTTTCACTACTATTATTATTTCCACTTTCATCACAAATAAAACTAGAACTGTCACTGTAGTTGTCACTATCACTTAAAATGTAATTCTCAATACAAATTTTAGAATGAAGATAACTGTCAATGCAATTAGTAATGTGATTCTTCCAACTATATTTAGTTGAATACATGTAACGATCATAATGATCGTCACTCTTAGATCCATTATTCAGATAACTAGAATTCTTATAAGTATAAAAATAACTTTCTAGTTCACTCAGAAAAGAATGATCATTAGCAATCTCAAAAATATGATTTTCAATATCAAAGTATATGTAAGAATAACCATTTCTATCCCTAACTAATAAAGTGTCATCATAGATAAAATTACAAATGTCCTTGACACTGAAAAAATGATCCAGATTACTGTAACTAGAAATGTAACTGTCACTATCACCACCCCCCTTATGATGAATGTTTTTATCCGTATCATTTAAAACCAGGTCTTCACTTCTGGTATTTTCATCAATAGGACCAAGACTGTCCATTGATTTACTTAACCCATACCCGTGTTCAAACTCCTCGTTAGACAACATCGAATTGAACCACCATTTTTCCATATAGCTTTCTTGCTCCCTATGTTGCATGAAAATACAATAGATGAATAGTCATTCGAAATCATTTGTGAATATTTTTTTTTCATTTCCTATCAAAACAAAATAAGCTTCATAGAAGCAATGACTCTATCATTATTAACTAATTTAACTACTATAAAAAAGGTCATACATAAACGAGTGATGAAAAAAAGGATTCTATTTTGTAGGAATCCAAGATCACTTCACTAATTATAAAACCCCGTTTTTCAATTCTAAAAGAGTGATTTCTATGTCGTGTCAAATTAGCATCAAAAAAGGATTTGTTGTCTCCTAATTTTTTTTTAATATCGTCTATTAATTTAATATAGTTAACTTTTCCAACACAGAACGAAAAGGACAATATACAGGATGATGGGTAGAAAGAGTTGTTTGGCTCGATCCATGGTCCGAAACTAGTACAAGAGATACGAATAAATAGAAAAGAATACACCAATCCTAAGGATCCATAGAATTCATTGTGGATCTTAAACAAACTAGTCTTCATTTTTGTATTTAAAATCTTGTATCATATCTAGAGCTAGAGTAAGTCTCTATCCAAAATATAGACATAGGATGATGATCCTAGTATTCGGCTCAATCCTTTTCGTTTAGTAAAAGATTGGGCCGAGTTTCATTGCAATTCAATTAAGGGAACGAACGGTCATTAATGAATTACAAAGTATCCATTGCTTCGAATTCAAATTTTATCTCCTTCCATACTTCACAAGCAGCAGCTAATTCAGGACTCCATTTGCTAGCCTGACGGATAATTTCATTACCCTCACGAGCA